TTGTAGGTACGACGAAAATAATAGTGAAACCGAGAGTTCTAGTCTAAGACCTATCACGAATGATATTGATTTAACTCTAAGAGAAAGTTCTAATGATCTCGATGTAACTCAAAAATACAGGCATCTCTGGGTTCAGTGCGAAAATTGTTATGGATTAAACTATAAGAAATTTTTTAAGTCAAAAATGAATATTTGTGAACAATGTGGATCTCATTTGAAAATGAGTAGTTCAGATAGAATTGAACTTTCGATTGATCCGGGCACTTGGAATCCTATGGATGAAGACATGGTTTCTGTAGATCCCATTGAATTTCATTCAGAGGAGGAACCTTATAAAGATCGTATTGACTCTTATCAAAGAAAGACAGGATTAACCGAGGCTGTTCAAACAGGTACAGGTCAACTAAATGGTATTCCCGTAGCAATTGGAGTTATGGATTTTATGTTTATGGGGGGGAGTATGGGATCCGTGGTAGGAGAGAAAATTACCCGTTTGATCGAGTATGCTACCAATCAATTTTTACCTCTTATTCTAGTGTGTGCTTCTGGAGGAGCACGCATGCAAGAAGGAAGTTTGAGCTTGATGCAAATGGCTAAAATATCTTCCGCTTTATTTGATTATCAATCAAATAAAAAGTTATTTTATGTATCAATCCTTACATCTCCTACTACTGGCGGAGTGACAGCAAGTTTTGGGATGTTGGGAGATATCATTATTGCCGAACCAAATGCCTACATTGCATTTGCGGGTAAAAGAGTAATTGAGCAAACATTGAATAAGACAGTCCCTGAAGGTTCACAAGCGGCTGAATATTTATTCCATAAGGGCTTATTCGATCCAATCATACCACGTAATCTTTTAAAGGGTGTTCTGAGTGAGTTATTTCAGTTCCATGCTTTCTTTCCTTTGAATCAAAATTCAATCAAGTAGTAAAGTAGACTTTTTTCTTTTTCATCGATATTCCTGATTACTAACCAGGAAACCTTTATAAACAAGATAAACGAGTGAATTTTTTCTTCCGCAAAATAAAGCAAGAAGGCAAATAAAAGGAAATCCGAATTATAATGATTATAAGATATCTTTATAACAGGTACAAATATTAAATCGAGGTATTCATTCTATGACAACTTTCAACAACGTACCCTCTATTTTTGTGCCTTTGGTAGGCCTAGTTGTTCCGGCAATTGCAATGGCTTCTTTATCTCTTCATGTTCAAAGAAATAAGATTGTTTAGATCCCTTTTTAGATTGAATGGGTCCTATCTATTTCTTAGATTTTTTTTTTTTTCAAGGCTTAGACTTGGATCATAACACGAATATCTATTTAGTAAAATATGGTATAACATGAGGTTTTCTCCGAGCATAAAGGATACATAAATGAAAGGGTTTTTATGCATGCGTAAACGTGATGATATATGTGTAAATGAATTACAGCTATTTGAAAATAGATTGGTAACAAGGGGGTTCCTGAAAGAAATCTAAAGTCAATGTATCTATCACTGAATCCATATATATGTAGATATCTATAGGGATCATATGAAGAAGATAGTATGCTTTTAGATCTAATCAATTTCGATCTAAGCAATTCAATGAATTATTCCTAAGGGTTCACTTCCGAATAGTACTGGTTGATGAGAGTGACTTCGGGAATTAAAAAAGTAAAGTCAAAGTAATTTTGGTTATTCTCCAAATTCCAATAAAATACAACTGTATCTAGTATGAGTTGTCGGTCAGAACGTATATGGATAGAATTTATAGCAGGGTCTCGAAAAACAAGTAATTTATGCTGGGCCTTTGTCCTTTTTTTAGGTTCATTAGGGTTCTTATTGGTTGGAACTTCTAGTTATGTTGGCCAGAATTTGATATCTTTATTCCCCTCTCAGCAAATAATTTTTTTTCCACAAGGGATCGTGATGTCTTTCTATGGGATTGCAGGTCTCTTTATTGGCTCCTATTTGTGGTGCACAATTTCGTGGAATGTGGGTAGTGGTTACGATCTATTCGATAAAAAGGAAGGAATAGTGTGTATTTTTCGCTGGGGATTTCCTGGAAAAAATCGTCGTATCTTCCTCCGATTCTTTATGAAAGATATTCAATCCCTCAGAATAGAAGTGAAAGAGGGTATTTATGCTCGTCGTGTCCTTTATATGGAAATCAGAGGTCAGGGGGCTATTCCCTTGACTCGTACTGATGAGAATTTGACTCCACGAGAAATTGAGCAAAAAGCGGGTGAATTGGCCTATTTCTTGCGTGTACCCATTGAAGTCTTTTGAAATGAATAATGCTTTCGGGAAAAATAACAAAAGAATCCCCCATTTTTCTAGAATATAGCTTAACCAACGAAACTCTTTTGTCAGCAAAAATTTTATGCATATGTAAATCAATCCATTGAACTTAATTGACTAAAACAAGTATCAAATCGAAAATAGATCTTATAGATAAAAACATTTCGGAAAAATCAAATAAAAAAAAAAGCATTTCTTTTTTTTTTTTATTTTTTTGAAATATTTACTATTTTGATAGAACGGGATCTCTTTTATCTCGAAATCCGAATAATATGCAACTCGTTGGGGTATTCATCGAAAAGAGATAATTAAGAGATAATTGCTTCGAATTTGAGCAATTGAGCTATAGCTATCTAGAAAGAATATTTTGTTTCGTCATTCGAATTTTAAGTGTACTTTAATTAAATTTCTGTATGCTTTCTAAATTCATAGGCTAAACACTGAATCAAAAATAAAAAATCAGGGAAGAGGGGATGGGATGCCTTGATACCTTGGAATAAAACTTATGCTTGATAGAAATATTAGATCGTATGGAATCGACGACCGAGGTGGGTTGATTAAAAATTCACAGACGAAAAAAATGGCAAAAAAGAAAGCGTTCACTCCCCTTCTATATCTTGCATCTATAGTATTTTTGCCCTGGTGCGTCTCTCTCTCCTTTCAAAAAAGTCTAGAATCTTGGATTACTAATTGGTGGAATACTAGAGAATCCGAAACTTTTTTGAATGATATTAAAGAAAAAACTATTCTCGAAAAATTCAGAGAATTAGACGAACTCTTCCTCTTGGAAGAAATGATAAAGGAATACCCGGAAACACATTTACAAAAGCTTCGTATCGGAATCCACAAAGAAATGATCAAATTGATCAAGATGTACAATGAGGATGGTATCCATATGATTTTCCAGTTCTCGACAAATATAATCTATTTCCTTATTTTAAGCGGTTATTCTATTCTAGGTAATCAAGAACTTCGTTTTCTTAATTCTTGGGTTCAAGAATTCCTATATAACTTAAGCGACACAATAAAAGCCTTTTCTATTCTTTTATTAACTGATTTATGTATAGGATTTCATTCACCCCACGGTTGGGAACTAATGATTGGTTCTATCTACAAAGATTTTGGATTTACTCATAATGATCAAATTATATCTGGTCTTGTTTCCACTTTTCCAGTCATATTAGATACAATTTTTAAATATTGGATCTTCCGCTATTTAAATCGTCTATCTCCCTCACTTGTAGTAATTTATCATTCAATGAATGACTGAAAAATGATCCACTGCCCCAATTCGAACGTTTGTTACTTTGCACATAAGCAAAACGCTCAAAATCGTACTTATTTTTTATTTTTCTACCTATCCAGAGGGTTTTTTTGATCCTTCTGATATTCCAGTAACAATTTTTCAGTAAATAGCAGAATCAGGGATAGGGAACTATATTAGCGACCTACCTAATTTTATTGTAGAAATTTTTTGAATCAACTATTGGACCATGCAAACTAGAAATACCTTTTCTTGGATAAAGGAAGAGATTACTCGATCTTTTTCCGTATCGCTCATTATATCTATAATGACTTGGGCATCCATTTCAAATGCATATCCCATTTTTGCACAGCAGGGTTATGAAAATCCACGAGAAGCAACTGGACGTATTGTATGCGCCAATTGCCATTTAGCTAACAAGCCCGTGGATATTGAGGTTCCCCAGGCAGTACTTCCCGATACTGTATTTGAAGCAGTTATTCGAATTCCTTATGATAAGCAACTGAAACAAGTTCTTGCTAATGGCAAAAAAGGCGCCTTGAATGTTGGGGCTGTTCTTATTTTACCTGAGGGATTTGAATTAGCCCCCCCCGATCGTATTTCGCCTGAGATGAAGGAAAAGATGGGAAATCTGTCTTTTCAGAGCTATCGACCTACTCAAAAAAATATTCTTGTGATAGGGCCTGTTCCTGGTCAGAAATATAGTGAAATCACCTTTCCTATTCTTTCCCCCGACCCCACTACTAAGAAGGACGTTCACTTCCTAAAATATCCCATATATGTAGGCGGGAACAGGGGAAGGGGTCAGATTTATCCTGATGGGAGCAAGAGTAACAATACAGTTTATAATGCTACAGCAGCGGGTATAGTAAGCAAAATTATACGAAAAGAAAAGGGGGGGTACGAAATAACCATAACCGATGCATCGGATGGACGCCAAGTAATTGATATTATACCTCCAGGACCAGAACTTCTTGTTTCAGAGGGTGAATCTATCAAATTGGATCAGCCATTTACGAGTAATCCTAACGTGGGTGGATTTGGTCAGGGGGATGCGGAAATAGTACTTCAAGACCCAGCACGGGTCCAAAGTCTTTTGTTCTTCTTCGCATCGGTTATTTTGGCACAAATCTTTTTGGTTCTTAAAAAGAAACAGTTTGAGAAGGTTCAATTATCCGAAATGAATTTCTAGATCTACGGATTTATTAAACAAGTTCGTAAAAAGAAGAAAGTTTTTCTTGACAATTATAATTATATATGATCAAAAAAATGATGAAAAGACTTTTTTTCTTATTGCTAAATGAAAATGTTCTAGAATATATCAATAGTTTTCTATTCTAATAGAATGAAATTTGACTAGATACTAAGTATAAGATAAGTAAGTGGAAAAGGCAAAGGATACCTGAGTGGAACAAAGGAGTCTAGGAATTCTTATGCGTCTTCCTAGTCTT